TTTTTCTTTTTTTTTATTTATGTGAATAATTGATTTATACGGTCTAAGATTAATTTTGTTATAAAAAATCAATTTATTTAAATTAATTTTATATTAAATATTTATACGTATATATATATATATAATATAATAAATTATTGAAAAAATTAATATTAATTATATTAATTTTTAGTAATTTATTAAATTATAAAATTTTATATAGCCATTTTATATTTAAAACAAATATTATAAAGAAAAAAAAAGAGAAATTATTAAAAATTTATTAATGTACGTTAAATATTTTAATATAAAAAAAAAACCCTTTATATTAAATGTTTAATATAATAGAAAAAAATCCTATATATTAAATATTTAATATAATAGTAATAAAAATCTTCTATATTAAATATTTAATATAATAGGAAAAAAATCTTTCATATTAAATATTTAATATAATAGTAAGAAAAATCTTGTATATTAAATATTTAATATAATAGGAAAAAAATCTTTCATATTAAATATTTAATATAAAAAAAAAAAAAAAAAAATCTATGTGAAAAAATTTACGAATAAATAAAAATTTCTTATGGTTTGAAAATTTTATTATAAGCTTATTTTACATATAAATTTTAGTGGGAAATTTTAATTATTTTAATAATAATTAAATATTAGTGGTAGTAATTAATATTAAAAATTTAAGAAATTAAGATTTAGTAATGTTAAAATTAATAACTAATTTTGTGCCAGCAGTTGCGGTTATACAAAAATTAAATTAAATTTTTTTAGTAATTAATTAATAAATAAATAATTTAATTTAAAATTTAAATTATTAAGTGAAATTTTAATTTAATAAAAAATTATAATGAAATTTATGATTTAATAAATTTTATAAAAAACTAGGATTAGATACCCTATTATTAAAAAATTAAATATATAAAACTAAAATAGTAAATAATTTATTGAAACTTAAATAAATTGGCGGTATTTTAGTTCATTCAGAGGAATCTGTTTATTAATTGATAATCCACGAATAAATTTACTTAATTTATTATTTTGTATATCGTTGTTAAAAAAATATTTTTTAATGAAAATAATATTTTAAAATTTTAAAAAGAGATAAAATCAGATCAAGATGCAGATTATAATTAAGAATATAATGGATTACAATAAATTTATTTATATGGTTATTAAATTGAAATATTTAATTGAAAGTGGATTTGAATGTAATTTTATTTAAATTAATAAAATGATTAATAATTAAAATATGTACATATTGCCCGTCGCTTTCATATATAAATTGAAATAAGTCGTAACAAAGTAGAGGTACTGGAAAGTGTTTCTAGAAAGATCAAATTAGAGCTTGAATTAAGTATTTCATTTACATTGAAAGGATATTAATATAATTAATTAATTTGAGGGGGGAAAGATTAATAAAATGGAATAAAATATTAAAAAAATTTTTAAATAAAAATATTTAATGGGGGTTAAAGTATTTTTAATAGAAAAAATTTTTATATTTATAGTTAAATAGTAATGTAAAAGAATTTTGAAATAATTTGAAAAAAAATTTTTTAAAAAGTAAATTTAATTTATTGTATCTTGTGTATCAGAGTTTATTAAAAATTTTTTAAATTTTTAAATTTCTCGAATTTAAAAGAGTTAATTAATTAATAAAGTTGTTGTGGCATAAATATTTTTAATAATTAATTAGAAATGAAATGTTAATCGTTTTTAAATATATCTAGTTTTTTTAGAAAAAAATTTAATTTTTAATTTAATTTAAAATTAAAATAAATATTTATTTTAATTTTAAATTAAATTAAATAATTTAAGGGATAAGCTTTGAATTAAAATTTTATAATGAATATTAAAATTATTTAAAAATTTTATGATTTAAATTATTAATAAATTTTATTTTATTATAAATAATTTTAAATTTAAATAAAATTTAATTTAATTTATTTAAATTTTTATAAAAAAATTTATATTAATGGGGGATATAAAGAAATTATGATAAAATTAGTAAAAATAATAATAATAATAAGTAAAATTTTTAAGTTATTTTTAAGGAATTCGGCAAAAATTTATATTCACTTGTTTATCAAAAACATGTCTTTTTGGAAATAATTTAAAGTCTAATCTGCCCACTGATGAAATATTGAAGGGCTGCAGTATTTTGACTGTACAAAGGTAGCATAATCATTAGTCTCTTAATTAGTGACTTGTATGAAGGATTTGATGAAATATAATCTGTCTCAAAAATAATTAATTGAAATTAATTTTTTAATTAAAAAGTTAAAATAAATTAAAAAGACGAGAAGACCCTATAGAGTTTAATATTAAGTGTAAATTTAAGTTATTTATAAAATTTATTTATTTATAAATTTTGTTTAATATTTTGTTGGGGTGATAAAAAAATAAAATGAACTTTTTTTAATAGTAAACATAAATAAGTGATTTTATGATCCAATTTTATTGATTAAAAGAAAAAATTACCTTAGGGATAACAGCGTAATTTTTTCTTTTAGTTCTTATAAGAGAAAAAGTTTGCGACCTCGATGTTGGATTAAGATAAAATTTAAATGCAAAAGTTTAAAATTTTTGATCTGTTCGATCATTAAAATCTTACATGATCTGAGTTCAAACCGGGTGTAAGCCAGGTTGGTTTCTATCTTTTAATTATTTTAATATTTTAGTACGAAAGGATTGAATATTATAATTAAATTAATTTTAATGAATATTATTAATTAATTTATTAAATTTAATTAAATTTATAAATATAGGACTATTTTGGCAGAAAAAATGTAATGGTTTTAGAAGTCATAAATATATAATAGATTTATATAGGTAGTAAATGTTTTTGAGGGATTTTTATATAATTTTTATTGGCTTAGTTATTTTAATTTTAGGAGTTTTAGTGGGGGTTGCTTTTTTAGTTTTATTAGAGCGTAAGGTTTTAGGATATATTCAAATTCGAAAAGGGCCTAATAAATTAGGAGTAATTGGAATTTTACAGTCTTTTTCTGATGCTATTAAATTATTTACAAAGGAACAAACTTATCCTAATTATTCTAATTATTTTTGTTATTATTTTTCTCCTGTTATTAGTTTCATAATATCTTTATTTATTTGAATATTAATTCCTTATTATTTTAATTTAATTAGATTTAATTTAGGGGTATTATTTTTTTTTTGTAGAATTAGTTTAGGGGTTTATACTGTAATAATTGCTGGTTGATCTTCAAATTCAAATTATGCCTTATTAGGTGGGTTACGAGCAGTAGCTCAAACAATTTCTTATGAGGTAAGATTAGCATTAATTTTTATGTCTAGATTATTAATAATTATAGATTTTAATTTTTTAATATTTTTTAATTATCAAAAATTAATTTGATTTATTTTTATTATATTTCCATTATCTTTGTGTTGAGTTTCTTCAATAATAGCAGAAACAAATCGAACTCCCTTTGATTTTGCTGAAGGTGAAAGAGAGTTAGTATCAGGATTTAATGTAGAATATAGAAGAGGGGGATTTGCATTAATTTTTTTAGCTGAATATTCAAGAATTTTATTTATAAGTTTTTTATTTGTATTAGTATATTTAGGTGGATATGAATTAAATATATTATTTTATTTAAAATTATCTTTAATTTCTTTTTTATTTATTTGAGTTCGAGGGACATTACCTCGTTATCGGTATGATAAACTAATATATTTAGCTTGAAAAGGATATTTACCTGTTTCTCTAAATTTTTTATTATTATTTTTAGGCCTAAAAATTTTTTTAATATAAATTGAATTATTTTTAGTATAAATTAATAGAATTATAATATTCTTTCTTAAGTTTTCAAAACAAATGCTTAATAAAAGCTTATTAATTAATTAAATGAAATATTTATTAATTATAAATTATTTAAAAAATAATAATTTATCTCAATAGATTCTAATTAAGGGATTTAAAATAAAATATATAAAATAAAAAATTGTAAGAAGTTGTCCTGTAATAATAAAAGGGGCTTCAACAGGTCGAGCTCCAATTCAAGTTAATAGTATAACTATTATAATAAAAATTCAAAATATAATTTGATTAATTGGGTAAAATTGAATACCTTGAATTTTTTTAAAAAATGTTATAGGAAGAATAATTAAAATTAAAATGGATATTACTAAAGCAATTACTCCTCCTAATTTATTAGGAATTGATCGTAAAATAGCATATGCAAATAAAAAATATCATTCTGGTTGAATATGAATGGGTGTAACTAATGGGTTAGCAGGAATAAAATTATCAGGATCTCCTAATAAATAAGGATTAATAAGGGTTAATAATGATAAAAATATAATTAAAATAATAAATCCAATTAGATCTTTATAAGTAAAATAAGGATGAAATGGAATTTTATCCTTATTTCTATTTAATCCTAATGGGTTGTTAGAACCAGTTTGGTGAAGAAAAAGAAGATGAATTATAGTTAATATTAAAATAATAAAAGGTAGGAGAAAATGGAAGGTATAAAATCGGGTTAAAGTAGCATTATCAACAGCAAATCCCCCTCAAATTCAATTTACTAATATAGTTCCTAAATAAGGGATTGCAGAAAGAAGATTAGTAATAACAGTAGCCCCTCAAAATGATATTTGTCCTCAAGGTAAAACATATCCTATAAATGCAGTTGCTATTAATATAAATAGAATAATAACTCCGATAAATCAAGTATATTTTAAATTGAATGATTCATAATAAATTCCTCGACCAATATGTAAATAAATACAAATAAAAAAAAAAGAAGCTCCATTAGCATGAAGAGTACGGATTAATCATCCGTAATTTACATTTCGGCAAATATAATTTACTCTAAAAAATGCTAATTCAATATTTGCAGTATAATATATAGTTAAAAAAAGTCCTGTTAAAATTTGAATAATTAAACATACAGCTAATAAAGATCCAAAATTTCATCATGATGAAATATTAGAGGGGGTAGGTAAATCAATTAAAGATCCATTAATAATTTTAATAATTGGATGTGTTTTTCGGATAGTTTTAAAATTATTTATCATTAATTTTTAAAGTTAGATCGTAAAGGACCATAAAAGATATTAGTAATTTTTACTATAGCAATTAAAGTAATTAATAAATAAATAATTAATAAATAAGTTAATAATGATGTTTGATTATTATATAATTTATTTAAGTTAATTTTGTTTTCATTAAAAAATATAATTATATTAGAAAAATTAAATATTTCAGAATTATTAATATTAAGATTTATTCATTTTAAATTATTATAAAATAAAATTGTTATAATTGATATAATAAAAAAAATAAATAATAAATATAGTTTTATATTTAAATTAGGGGAAAAAAGTTCATTTGATGCAATTCTAGAAACATAAATAAATAAAACTAATAATCCTCCTAAAAATGTTAAAAATAAAATATAAGAAAATCAATATGTTTTAATTATTATTCCTGATAAAATACATGTTAATAAGGTTTGTAGTAAAATTATTAATCCTATAGATAGGGGATGGTTTAAAGAATATATTAAAAAGGAGATAAATATGATAAGTCTAGAAATAAAAATTTTTGTTATTTCAAAGAATAGTTTAATAAAAATAATAATTTTGGAGATTATAGATAGGAATATATTCTTTCTTTGAAGTTTTTAAAGAAAATTTCTTAATTTTGATTTACAAGACCAATGTTTTTATTAAACTATAAAAACATTATTAATGATAATTATTAATAATTTCATAGTTATTTTTATTATATTTATTATTGGTAATTTAATTTTTGTTTCTAGAAATAAACATTTATTAATTGTTTTATTAAGATTAGAATTTATTATTTTAAGAATTTTTTTTATGTTATTATTATTATTAAGATTTATTGAATATGATATATATATATTAATAGTATTTTTAGTATTTACAGTTTGTGAAGGTGCTTTAGGTTTATCAATTTTAGTTTCTATAATTCGAACTCATGGTAATGATTATTTTCAAAGATATAATTTATTATAATATTAATGATAAAATTTTTAATAATGTTAATTTTTATAATACCTTTATGTTTTAAAAAAAAATTTTTTTGAATGGTTCAAATAAGAATTTTTTTTCTTTCTTATTTATTTATAAATATAAATTTAAATTTAATATTTTTTAGAAATTTAAGTTATTTTTTTTCATGTGATTTAATATCATTTGGTTTGATTTTATTAAGTATATGAATTTGTGGGTTAATAATTATATCAAGAGAAAATTTATTAAAAATAAATTTTTATTATAATTTTTTTTTGATAAATGTTATTTTTTTATTAATTATATTATATTTAACTTTTAGAGTTATAAATTTATTTATATTTTATTTATTTTTTGAGGGTAGATTAATTCCTACTTTATTATTAATTATTGGTTGGGGTTATCAACCTGAACGTATTCAAGCAGGTATATATTTAATATTTTATACATTATTTGCTTCTTTACCTTTATTTATAGGAATTTTTTATATTTTTAATGGTATAAATAGATTTATAATTTATTTTTTAAAATTTTATAATTTTAATTATTATTTATTATATTTAAGAATAGTATTTGCTTTTTTAGTAAAAATACCAATATATTTTGTTCATTTATGATTACCTAAAGCTCATGTTGAAGCTCCTGTTTCAGGATCAATAATTTTAGCTGGAATTATATTAAAATTAGGAGGATATGGATTATTACGGGTATTAATTTTTTTACAAAAAATTAATTTAAAATTAAATTATATTTGATTAAGAATTAGTTTATTAGGTGGGTTTTATATTAGATTAAAATGTTTTTGTCAAGTTGATATTAAGTCTTTAATTGCTTATTCTTCTGTTGCTCATATAAGAATTGTAATTGGGGGGATTATAGTAATAAATTATTGAGGTTATAATGGTTCTTATATTTTAATGATTGGGCATGGATTATGTTCTTCAGGAATATTTTGTTTAGCAAATATTAGCTATGAGCGATTACATAGTCGAAGAATATATATTAATAAAGGATTAATAAATTTTATACCTTCTATAAGATTATGATGATTTTTACTATTATCCTCTAATATAGCTGCTCCTCCATCTTTAAATTTAATGGGAGAAATTAGTTTAATTAATTCTTTAATAAGTTGGTCATATTTTTCTATAATTTTATTAGTTTTAATTTCTTTTTTTAGAGCTGGATATAGATTATATTTATTTTCTTATACTCAACATGGAAAATTTTATCAGGGATTATATAGATTTTATATAGGAGTTTCACGTGAATATTTAATGTTATTTTTACATTGAATACCTTTAAATATAATAATTTTAAAGGTAGATTATTCAATGATTTGATTTTAAAATTAATTAATTTAAATAATTTAATAAAAATATTGATTTGTGGAGTCAAAAATATGATAATATATGTCATTTTAAATTATTTTTTTTAAAAATTATTCAGTTTGTTTTATTTCTTTTATTTTTTTATTTATATTTAGAAGATTAAATTTTATTTTAATAATTATTTTTATTATAAATGATTTAATTTATTTTTTTGAATGGGAAATTATTTCTTTAAATTCAGTAAGAGTAGTAATATCAATTTTATTAGATTGAATATCATTATTATTTATGATATTTGTTTGTTTAATTTCCTCTGTTGTTATTTATTATAGCAAAAGTTATATGCAATCAGAATTAAATTTAGATCGTTTTATTATTTTAGTTTTATTATTTGTTTTTTCAATAATTTTATTAATTATTAGTCCCAATATAGTAAGAATTTTATTAGGATGAGATGGTTTAGGGTTAGTTTCTTATTGTTTAGTAATTTATTATCAAAATTTAAAATCATATAATGCTGGAATATTAACAGCTTTGACAAATCGTATTGGGGATGTATTTATTTTAATAGTAATTTCTTGAATATTAAATTATGGAAGATGAAATTATATTTTTTATTTGGAATTTATAAAAAATGATTTTATAATAGAAGTTATTGGAGTTATAATTATTTTAGCTGCTATAACTAAAAGAGCTCAAATTCCATTTAGTTCTTGGTTACCAGCGGCTATAGCTGCTCCTACACCTGTTTCTGCTTTAGTTCATTCCTCTACTTTAGTAACTGCTGGGGTTTATTTATTAATTCGATTTAATATATTATTAATTGATATATTTTTTTTTAAAATTTTATTATTATTATCTATTTTAACTATATTTATGGCTGGAATTTCTGCTAATTATGAATTTGATTTAAAGAAGATTATTGCTTTATCAACTTTAAGTCAATTAGGGTTAATAATAAGAATTTTAAGAATAGGATTCCCAGATTTAGCTTTTTTTCATTTATTAACTCATGCTATATTTAAGGCAATATTATTTATATGTGCTGGGGTAGTAATTCATATAATAAATGATATTCAAGATATTCGTTATATAGGTGGAATTAGAATATTTATTCCAATAACTTCTTTATGTTTAAATATTTCTAATATAGCTTTATGTGGAATTCCTTTTTTAGCTGGATTTTATTCAAAAGATTTAATTTTAGAAATAGTAAGATTTAGAAATTTAAATTTTTTAGTTTTTTTTTTTTATTATATTTCTACGGGTTTAACTATATTTTATACTTTTCGTTTAATTTTATATACTATAATTATAGATTTTAATTTAATAGTGATTTATAATTTATATGATGAAGATTTTATTATATTAAAGAGAATAATAGTTTTATTATTTATAAGAGTAATTAGAGGGAGATTTTTAAGATGAATAATTTTTTCTTATCCTTATATAATTTATTTACCTTTTAATATAAAAATAATAGTAATTTATGTAAGATTTATAGGTGCTTTGTTTGGTTATTTTATTAGAAATATAAATATTTATAGAATAAATAAATTTTTATTAACTTATAAATTAAGAAATTTTTTTTGTTTAATGTGATTTATACCAAGTTTGTCGACTTATGGGGTAACATTTTATTTTTTAAATTTAGGGCAAAATTTAATAAAAAATATTGATTTAGGTTGAAGAGAAATATATAGAGGTCAAGGAATAGTAGATATTATAAAAAATTATTCTATTTTCTATAATATTTTTCAAATAAATAATTTAAAGATTTATTTATTTAGATTTATTTTATGAATATTTATTATATTAATAATTTTATTATTTATTTATTTAAATAGCTTATAGAATACAGAGCATAATATTGAAGATATTAAGGAAATTATTTTAATTTTTAAATAAATAATTAATTATTTATAAAAAAAAATATTTTATTTTTACAATGAAAATGTAATGTTTTTATTAAACTATATAAATAAGAAATATTAATGGAATTAAACCACTAAAAATTAAGTTAGCAGCTTAATTTTAAACTTTATATTTCATTTATTTAATTGGAATATTTATTCAATTTTATCATTAACAGTGATATACCTCTTTTTGGTTTCAATTAATAAATAAGGAGTATTTTATACTCTATTTTTAAGTCGAAATTAAATGCATTTATTGCTTCTTATTTAAGGTAAATTGAAATTTCAATATTTTTTGAATGCAAATCAAATATTTTAAATAAATTATAACCCTAATTTGTTCAGGTTAGTATATTTTGATTTCATTCATGATAAACTCCTAATAATAATAATAAGATAAAGAAAAATCTTGTTTTTATTCAAACAAAAAAATTAACTGTTTTAAATAAATAAATAATTGGAAAAATTAATGCAATTTCAACATCAAAAATTAAAAAAATAATTGTAATTAAAAAAAAATGTAAAGAAAATGGGATACGAGCTGAAGATTTAGGATCAAATCCGCATTCAAATGGAGAACATTTTTCTCGATCTATAAAGGATTTTTTAGAAAGAATAATTGAAATAAATATTAAAATATTTGCAATTAAAATAGTTAAAATTATAATTAATATTATTAAAATAATTATTTATATTAAAATAAATTAAACTTTTTGATTGGAAATCAAATATACTAAATATATTATATAAATAATTAATTACCTCATCAATAAATAGAGATATAAAGAAATAATCAAACTACATCTACAAAATGTCAGTATCAAGCAGCAGCTTCAAATCCAAAATGATGAGTTCTTGAGAAATGATTAGATAAATGGCGAATAAAACAAACAATTAAGAATAAAGTTCCAATAATAACATGAAGGCCATGGAATCCTGTTGCCATAAAAAAAGTAGCCCCATAAATACTATCTGCAATTGAAAATGGAGCTTCTAAATATTCATAAGCTTGTAAAATTGTAAAATAAATACCTAAAATAATAGTAATAAAAAGACTTTGATTAGTTTGAGTTAAGTTATTTTCTATTAAAGCATGGTGTGCTCAAGTAACTGTAACTCCCGATCTAATTAAAATAATTGTATTAAGTAGAGGAATATGGAATGGGTTAAATGGGGTAATTCTTAAGGGGGGTCATATAGCTCCAATATCAATATTAGGGGATAAGCTTCTATGAAAAAAAGCTCAAAAAAAGGACAAAAAGAAAAAAATTTCTGAAACAATAAATAAAATTATACCTCAACGAAGCCCCTTAGTTACTAAAATTGTATGTTTACCTTGATAAGTTCCTTCTCGTCTAATATCTCGTCATCATTGGTACATAGTTAAAATTGTAATAATATAGCCGATAATTAATAAATTAATACTAAAATTATGGAATCATTTTACTAATCCTGTTACTAAAGTTATTACTCCAATAGCTCCTGTTAAAGGTCAAGGACTATAATCTACTAAATGATATGGATGTCTATATAAGTTTTTCATTAATTTACTTCTCTAGAATAAAGTGTTCTTAAAATTGCAATAACATAAGATTGAATAATCGCAACTGCAGATTCTAAAATTAGTAAAAGAATTTGAGTAAAAATTAAAAATATAATTAAATATGATGGAAGAATAGATCCTATATTTCTTAATAATGTTATTAAAAGATGTCCTGCAATTATATTAGCTGTTAAACGAACAGCTAAGGTTCCAGGTCGAATAATATTACTAATAGTTTCAATTAAAACTATAAAGGGTATGAGAATTGAGGGTGTTCCTTGGGGAATTATATGGATAAATATATGTTGATAATTATTAATTCAACCATATAATATAAATCTTAATCATAAAGGTAAAGAAATGGAAAGAGAAAGTGATAAATGACTAGTACTGGTAAAAATATATGGAAATAACCCTAAAAAATTATTAAAAAAAATAAATGAAAATAAAGAAATAAAAATAAAAGTAGATCCTTGAAAATAATTATTTTTTAAAAGAGTTTTAAATTCATTATGAAGTTTTAATAAAATAAATTTTCAAACAAAAAAATGTCGATTAGGAATAAATCAAAATGAATAAGGTAAAAATAATAAACCTAAAAAAGTTCTTAATCAATTCAAAGATAAATTAAGAATATTGGTTGAAGGATCAAAAATTGAAAATAAATTACTTATCATTTTCAAGAAAAACTTTTAATTATTTTATTGTTAATTAATTTATTATTTGATTTATTAATATAAAAATTAAAAATATAATAATTTATAATATTAAAAATTAAAAAAATAATAATAAAAAAAATAAATGAAAATATTCAGTTAATAGGTATTATTTGAGGAATAAAAGAATATTATATATTTAATTATAATAATTTAAATTTGACATATTTATGTTATTTATTTAACTAATTCTTTATTTTAATAAATTTATTAAAATATCATTAGAAGTAGTTGCTAATTTACTATAAAGTGGTTTAAGAGACCAATACTTGCTTTCAGTCATCTAATGAGGAATAATTATTAATTCAATTAATAAAATTTTTAATAGAAATTCTTTCAATTACAATAGGTATGAAACTATGGTTAGCTCCACAAATTTCTGAACATTGTCCATAAAAAATTCCAGGTCGATTAATAAAAAAATTTGTTTGATTTAATCGACCTGGGTTAGCATCTACTTTAATTCCTAATGAAGGGATAGTTCATGAATGAATAACATCTGATGCTGTTACTATAATACGAATTTGGTTATTTATTGGTAAAATAATTCGATTATCCACATCTAAAAGTCGAAAATTATTTAAAGATAAATCATTTAAAGGAATTATATAAGAGTCAAATTCAATATTATGAAAATCAGAATATTCATAACTTCAATATCATTGATGGCCAATAGATTTTAAAGTAATTAGGGGGTTATTAAGTTCATCTAAGAGATATAATAATCGTAAAGAAGGAAGAGCAATAAAAATTAAGGTAATAGCTGGTAAAATAGTTCAAATTAACTCAATTATTTGACCTTCAAGAAGAAATCGATTAATATAAGAATTAAAAAATAAACTAATTATTAAATATCCTACTAAAATAGTAATTATAATTAAAATAATTAATGTATGATCATGAAAAAAAATAATTTGTTCTATAAGGGGGGAAGCACCATTTTGTAAATTTAAATTTGATCAAGTTGCCATTTCTAAAAAAAGGACAACCTTTATTTATGGGGTTTAAATCCATTACATATAATCTGCCATATTAGAAGTTACTTAAAATTGGAAGTTCATTATACGAATGTTCAGCGGGAGGTAAGTTTTGGTATCATTCAATAGAGGAAGGTATATTTAAAGAAAATAAAGCAATTCGTTGGTAAATTATTGATTCTCAAATAATAATTAATATAAGTATTACAGCTAATAAAGAAATATAAGATCCTAAAGAAGAAATTAAATTTCAAGAAAGATAAGAATCAGGATAATCTGAGTAACGTCGAGGTATTCCTGCTAAACCTAAAAAATGTTGGGGGAAGAAAGTTAAATTAACTCCAAAAAATATAATAAAAAATTGAATTTTTAAAAGGAAAGGATTAAGTGATAATCCTGTAAATAATGGATATCAATGAATAAATCCTCCTATAATAGCAAATACTGCTCCTATAGAAAGGACATAGTGAAAATGAGCAACAACATAATAAGTATCATGAAGTGTAATATCAATAGATGAATTAGCTAAAATAACTCCTGTTAATCCCCCTACTGTAAATAAAAAAACAAATCCTAATCTTCATAGAATTGAAGGGCTATAATTAATTTGAGTTCCATGAAGGGTAGCTAATCAACTAAAAATTTTAATTCCAGTTGGGACAGCAATAATTATAGTAGCAGAAGTAAAATAAGCTCGTGTATCAATATCTATCCCTACTGTGAATATATGATGAGCTCAAACAATAAATCCTAATAATCCAATTGCTATTATGGCATAAATTATTCCTAAACATCCAAAAGTTTCCTTTTTTCCGCTTTCTTGAGAAATAATATGAGAAATTATTCCAAATCCAGGTAAAATTAAAATATATACTTCTGGATGACCAAAAAATCAAAATAAATGTTGATATAAAATTGGATCTCCTCCACCAGCAGGATCAAAAAAAGAAGTATTTAAGTTTCGATCTGTTAAAAGTATAGTAATAGCTCCAGCTAAAACAGGTAATGATAAAAGAAGTAAGAAAGCTGTAATTCCAACAGCTCAGACAAATAAAGGTATTTGATCAAATGATAAATTATTTATTCGTATATTAATAATTGTAGTAATAAAATTAATTGCTCCTAAAATTGATGAAATACCTGCAAGATGAAGGGAAAAAATAGCAAGATCTACTGAAGATCCTCCATGAGCAATATTTGAAGAGAGAGGGGGGTAAACTGTTCATCCAGTTCCAGCTCCATTTTCTACAATTCTTCTGGAGATTAATAGGGTTAAAGAGGGGGGTAATAGTCAAAAACTTATATTATTTATTCGTGGGAAAGCTATATCAGGGGCTCCTAATATTAATGGAATTAATCAATTTCCAAATCCTCCAATTATGATAGGTATAACTATGAAAAAAATTATAATAAAAGCATGAGCTGTTACAATGGTATTATAGATTTGGTCATCTCCAATTAAAGACCCTGGGGTTCCTAATTCTGCTCGAATTAGAAGTCTTAATGAGGTTCCTACTATTCCTGCTCAAATTCCAAAAATAAAATATAAAGTTCCAATATCTTTATGATTTGTAGAATAAAGTCATTTTCGCTAATTAATAAAATGGCTGAGGTTTAAAGCGATAAATTGTAAATTTATTTACGAAGAAATCTTCTTTTATTATTTAATAAGCTATTTAATAAGCTTTATAGTCAAAAATGATATAAAATTGCAAATTTTAAGGTGTAAAATTACTAAGGCTTAAAGAAACGTACTTTATAAATAATTTTGAAGACTATTAGTTTAATTTAACTTAAAACCTTTATATATTTTATAAAAATAAAAAAGTTCTAAGAATTATTCCTATAATAGAAATCAAGGAAAAAAAATTTATTAATCATAAAAAATTATTTTTAAGAGAGATTTTTAATCATTTTATTTTAAAATAATTTAATATTAAGCATGTATACGTAATACGAATATAAAAAAAAATAATAATTAATCTTATTATAACAAATAAAAAAGTTAAAAGATAAAATTTATTATTTATTAAAAAATTAATTATAATTCATTTAGGGAAGAATCCTAAAAATGGGGGTAATCCCCCTAAAGATAAAAAATTAATTAATAAATTAATTTTAATTAATGGGGAAATATTATTGATAAATAATTGATTAATGAAAAATATATTTAAATTAAAAAAGAAAAAGCATATGATACTGATTAAGAAAGAATATATTGTAAAATAAAAAATTCATAAATTTTCTCTAATTATAATGGCAAAAAGTATTCAACCTAAATTATTAATTGAAGAAAATGCTATTAATTTACGAAGAGAAATTTGATTTAATCCTCCGATAGCTCCGATAATGATATTAAAAATAATTATTGTATAAAGAAAATTTTTATTAAAATAATATGACAATAAAATTATGGGGGTAATTTTTTGTCAAGTTATTAAAATAAAATTATTAAATCAGGATAATCCTTCAACAATATTAGGGAATCAGAAATGGAAGGGGGCTGATCCTATTTTTATTAATATTGAAGAACTAATTATAATTGAAAAAAAATTATCTATTAAAAAATTTTTAAAAAAGGTTATTTTTAATAAAATTACAAATAAAAAATTAATTGATGCAATAGATTGGATTAAAAAATATTTTAGAGAAGCTTCTGATGCTAGTAAATTAAAGGGAGAAGAAATAAGGGGGATAAATCTTAACAAATTAATTTCTAGGCCAATTCAACAACCAAATCAAGAATTAGATGAGATTGCAATTAATGTTCTAAAAAAGAGAATAAAAGTAAAAAATATTTTATTAGAGTTATTTAAAAAATAAATTAAAAATAATTATTAAATAAATTTTTAAGAATTATCAATTCTTTATTAAGAAAAATTATATTTTAGTGTAAGATGCACAATAATTTTTGATATTATTAGATATAGTTTAATTCTATAAAATATAATAAAGGTAGAATTCTACTTAATTTATCCTATCAGAATAATCCTTTAATCAGGCACTTTATTCTGTTAATTTTTAAAAAAAAGGAGATCCTTTATATTTGAGGTATGAGCCCAAAAGCTTTAATTAGCTTATTTTTAA